GTGAACAAGGAAAGTTGTGTACCATAGTCAGTAGCTAGGTATGGATAGGGGGGCATAGAGTACATATGGTGAGCTACAACAATAGTTGTAGAGCCTAGCATAGCTAGGTTAAGAGATAATTGAGCATGCCATGACGTTGTTAGGATTTCATAGAGACCCTTATGGCCTTGTCCTGTAAATGGGCCTTTATGAGCCTCCAAAATATCTTTAAGTCCATGACCAATACCCCAGTTGGTCCTATACATATGACCAGCGATCAGGAAAAGAATAGCAATAGCTAAATGATGGTGCGCAATATCGCTCAACCATAGGCCACCGGTTATTGGATCTAGTCCTCCGCGAAAAGTAAGAAATTCTGCGTATTTGGACCAATTCAAGGTGAAAAAGGGGGTTGCTCCTTCGGCAAAACTAGGATAAAGTTGAGCCAAAAGCTCACGATTCAAGATAAATTCATGAGGAAGTGGTATCTCTTTAGGATCAACCCCAGCGTCAAGAAATTGGTTAATCGGTAAAGATACATGGATTTGGTGTCCCGCCCAAGAAAGAGACCCAAGTCCTAATAACCCCGCTAAGTGGTGATTCAACATGGATTCTACATCTTGGAACCAGGCCAATTTGGGAGCGGCTTTGTGATAATGGAACCAACCAGCAAAAAGCATTAACGATGCAAAAATCAATGCACCGATTGCGGTACAATAGAGTTGTAACTCACTAGTTATTCCAGATGCTCGCCAAATCTGAAAAAAACCGGAGGTTATTTGGATTCCTCGGAAACCCCCACCTACATCACCATTCAAAATTTCTTGCCCTACTATTGGCCAAACTACCTGAGCACTGGGTCCAATGTGAGTAGGATCGCTTAGCCATGCTTCATAATTGGAAAAACGGGCACCGTGGAAGTACATGCCACTCAACCAAAGAAAGATAATAGAGAGTTGACCGAAATGAGCACTAAAGATTTTTCGAGAGATCTCCTCCAAATCACCGGTATGACTATCGAAATCGTGAGCATCAGCATGTAGGTTCCAGATCCAAGTGGTAGTATCGGGGCCCTTAGCTATTGTTCTTGAGAAATGCCCGGGTCTAGCCCATTCCTCAAAAGATGTTTTTACAGGATCCCTATCCACAATAATTTTAACTTCTGGTTCCGGCGAACGAATAATCATTAAGTCCTCCTCTTTCCGGACAAGACATACAAAGAGACCCGCCAACTGTCTTTTTAGTGAATCTTTGAAGGATAGATATTATGATTAGCCCTTTTCTTTACTATCTACCGCCCTTCTATATTTTTTTTAGTTATTCACTGGAGCAATTATATATTGAAGTCAATCCGAGGCAAGTGTTCGGATCTATTATGACATAAGGATTAGGTGCCTAACGGACATGGGTTACCCTGGAAAATTATTTATTTCCCGACGTAAAAAAAATATTTTTTTGTTACTTTTAATTTAAGAAGCTAGTGTATTTTTTTTTAGGGTATAAGCCCTACATCTACTTTCCTTGAGTGAGCATAATATAAATATTTTTATTCGATTCAAAATTCCAAGAAACTTATTAGAATTATTAATAAAATCGTCCTTTAGGTAGGAATATTTAGATTGTCCCCTTTTATTTATTTTATTACCTCTGTTCTAGAGCCTATCCCTATTGTTTATCCTTATGAAATATGATATAAAATCGAAATGATATAAAATCGAAGGTAGAAGAAAGGGATATAATAAAATTCTTGATTTGATCTTCCTGCCAAAATTATTTGATTAATGGATCAACAACCAAACCACCCATTTTATAAAAATGAAGACTGGTCTTATTCAAATTCAAATCGCTTCGTAATCTTCAACCAGTTCTGTGCTTCAATATAATTTCCCGGAGTAAGCGCTATAGCTTGTTTCCAATACTCCGCAGCTTGATCAAACCAAGCTTCCGCAATTTCCGAATCGCCCTGTAGAATGGCCTGTTCTCCTCGGTCGGAATAGGCAGTTCCTTCCCCTAGAACCGTACTTGAGAGTTTCCTACCTCATACGGCTCAGAAATTGCTATCTTAATTTCCCCTATCTTAACTGAATTTGATTTCTCAAAAATCGATCCAATTTCTTCTTGGGTTAAGCAGAAGAAGTTAATTACCTAAGTTTCAAACCCTAATTTTGATCAATAATCAGTCTGATCTTTTCTCCCACCTTCAGAAGAATGAAGCATACATAGACCTATATCTTTCGTTCGAATTTTCTGAAAGGTAACTATCTCCGTTTCGTGTCTTTCATATATTAAATTTCTATAGAATCCTTGAAAAAGACTTTTTCCCATAAGAAAGAAAAAAGAACTTACTATCTTTGGGATCTGATACTACACCGCTGCTTAATCCTTTAGTGGATCGACTCTATTACATAAGCAGATTCCTAAATTTTGCCCCATCTCATGGTATAATTAAGCAGTTTTTTTTTAATTGTATCGACCCAGTCGCTCACTAATTGATCTTTACGGTGCTTTCTCTATCAATTTTAGAATTTATCCATAGAATAGTAGTATAGGCTCGACTTTCTTCTTATTTTGATTCTCATGAAGTGTTCTTCCTTCCTACAGCTGATAGGGCAAAATCATTGTTTTGACGATCCCTATGTAGAAAGCCCTTTTTCTAGTAAATACTAGAAAATTTCATCTTTTTTTCTTCTTTCTTTCTATAGTGGAGATAGTCGCACGTAATGACAGATCACGGCCATATTATTAAAAGCTTGCGGTAAGAATGGGTTTCGTTCTAGCGCCCGGAAATAATATTCCAAAGCCTTTGTATGCTCTCCATTGCTTGTGTGTATAAGGCCGATGTTATATAGTATATAACTTCGATCATAGGGATCAATTTCTAGTCGCGTAGCTTCATAATAATTCTGCAAAGCTTCCGCATAATTTCCTTCGGATTGAGCCAACATCCGTTACGGTCGTTCATTCTATTCAAAAAATCTCCGCTCCAAAACCGTACATGAAACCTTAGCTTCATACGGCTCCTCCCTTCTGTACATAGTACTAAGCAAAAAATCTATAGAATAAAAATAGAATTAGTCCCATCTCATTATGGACCGAAAGGGGCTGGTATTTTTCCAAGAAATCTCTAGCCAACCTTCCCCCAAGAGGTTTTTCTTAACACCAATGAATTCTATTAATGCTAGAGGAAAACGGTAGCTCCAGGAATTTCTTTGTTCTCAACGCCTCCTATTTAGAGGAATTAGCCACTTCAACGACCTTTGATGGTTATAAGGGTATCCAACGTACAAACCCGATGGTTGTTTGCTATCCCAACCATTCTTCCCAATCCTGATACCGATCAGGAAAGGGTTAATTTCTAACAAAGTTTTTCTCTTGTTGATTCCTATTTCGAGGTGTAGTGCTTTTCTCCCCTATGCTGCCTATTGGTCCTAATAGAGTAGGATTAGCCTGTAATACAGAACCTATCCTGTAGGTGTAACCTTTCGCTCAATACTCAAATCTACAATTGAAGCATCTAAGGCCACATCAATCGAGGATACACGACAGAAGGAATTGGTAGTTCACCTCACCTTCTCCAAGCGTGGGCTTCCTTTACTAATTTTGTTCTCTCTATGCGAACCCCTTCTTTTTCTCGTAAGACTGAGATGTAGGTAGGGCTACAAAAAAAAAAAAAAAAGAGTCAAATCGCACCATCTCTATAATAAGTAAATGCCTTTTTTTCCCCTGAGGTTGTCGGAATTATTTGCAATAAAATATTGGCTACAATCGAGGAGGTCTTATCAATGAAATTTCCATTTATACGGGATCTAGGCATAATTCCCAATTTATTCTATATAGAATTCTTTTCATTCTATCACAAAATAACATAAAAACTTAGAAATTGCTCCATATGCTCTAAATGGATAAGAGAGGTATGGATTTTCCACTCAGCTCAAATAGTCTCCTTTTCCTTCTGTTTGGACAAGAAGAGATATGAAATATTTGACTAAGATTGGATTTCATTCCACTTTCCTATTTCTCAACAACAACTTCTGTGATCAGCTATTTCGCGTTTTCAAAGTCATTAATTATCCCGTACCCTTTTTTTATTTAGATTGTATGGCGTAACATACCTTATGCAAATAGAATTCTAGGGTTCCTTGGTTCCTTTATTTTCTTAGGGAATTCTTCTATTCTCTTTTTATTTGGGTTTTCCCCAAAGAAAAACTTTTGAGGGAGCGGAATTCCTAGTAAAAAAAAAATAAATAAAGAACCCTTACACTTAGATAAAAAAAGAATTTTTCCAATATAGCCATGGAATCCCCGAACGGTTGTGGCTGTACCTGTACTGCAGGAATACAAAAACTCGCTATTCACTCAGTTTATTTTCCATAATAAACTATGTAGGAGAGATGGCCGAGCGGTTCAAGGCGTAGCATTGGAACTGCTATGTAGACTTTTGTTTACCGAGGGTTCGAATCCCTCTCTTTCCGTTTCTCTTAATTCATCAACGTTACTGATCACAATGTCTCAAATCAAATAACAATTTATTTGAGCAATAATACCTTTATTTAATAGATTCTCTAAAGCAAATTACTTTGCTATGTAAAATATAACAAAAAAGAAAAAAGATCCTAGGGTTAATCTATTTCTGCTAGGTGAATGAATGGAAAAATACGAATTAAGAGCCTTAGGTCGATTTAGTTCGGGGAAAGGGGAAGGGAAAAAAAATTCTATGAACCTTTCACCTTTCCTTTTGCGTTAAGCTCAAGTCTGACGAGAGTAATATTCTACAACTAACAACTCATTTATTTTCAGACCGACCCACTTTCTATCTAGGATTTTTTGTACTAGTCCTTTATATTGCAATGTATCAACCGTCAAATGCTTTGGCAATTTGCCCGGATCGAATGAAGCAATAGAATTTTGAACCAGACGTTTTGATCTTTGGTTATCCTTTGTAGTAATAATATCTCGGGGTTTGCAACGAAAACTTGGTATATCAACTATACGACCATTAACTAAAATATGTCTATGATTAACTAATTGCCGGGCCCCAGGAATGGTTGAAGCCATACCCAATCGAAAAACAATATTATCCAAACGCATTTCAAGTAATTGTAGTAAAACTTGACCTGTTGACTTTTTTGCTTTTCCGGCGATATGTACATATCTAAGTAATTGCCGTTCTGTCAGACCATAATGAAAACGTAATTTCTGTTTTTCTTGAAGACGAATACGATATTGCTCTTTTTTTCCAGAATGGAATTTCTTTTTCAGATTACTTCCGGATTTAGGCGTTTTTCTAGTGAGTCCTGGTAAAGCTCCCAAACGGCGTATTTTTTTTAAACGAGGTCCTCTATAACGGGACATGACGACTCCTTTTTTTATTGAAATTACATTTTACACAATAAATTTCATTGTATTTACATTACAGAATACATCGAAATTAAAACTGAATTAAATTAAAGGATAAACAGAGTAAAATCTACTAAAGAACCACAAAAAATGGAATTTCATCAACATCTGGATTTTTTGTATATATATTATTTATTTTAATGTTTTGTATCTAGCAAAATTGGAAGGTAGAACAACGTAATGGACTCTGGATTCCCCATTTAATTCGAAGAAAAAAAAGAGATTCTTGTTCATGGAACATTAATAGAGAAAAAAGCCGACTATCGGATTTGAACCGATGACCCTCGCATTACAAATGCGATGCTCTAACCTCTGAGCTAAGTGGGCTTACATAACAGAAATAGTGTAACAAATAAAAATATATATAGAAAATCTGGAAAATGGCAGATCTTGATTATTAATCTTAGTTATTAACTAGTTCGAAATTTGAAATCCTATTTAGAAAAAAAAAAATACTAGAATTTTATAAAGATAAAGTTAGCTTGATATGCTTAACTAAACGATATTCTTAAATAGGAATATAGAATTTATTGAACTTTCTTTTTATTTCTCTAACTCGCAAATCCATTTTTCTAATAGAATCTATTCCAATTTCTATATTAAATTTGATTTCAGATATTTTCGATATGGCTCGGACGAAAAATCTAATAGATAGAAAAGAATAATCTATATGAATAATAAAGCGAAAATGCGAATCTCTTGGCATTTTCATTCGAGCATTATATACATTTTTACATTTTTTGTAATATTTTGTTTTTTTATTTGTTAATAATTTAAAGATTAATATTTCACTAAGGAAAAGATAGAATCATAACAAATGAAATTTAGAATTCTGATTAAAAAAAAAGAATGAATATCAAGCGTTATAGTATGATTTTGAATATTCTAAAAAAGGAAAGAGAAGGGGTGGAGGAGAGAAAAACTTTTGGATATATTGATTCCGATTGAATTGCAAATATATCAACGGTAGAATCAATTCAATTCTGAATTGCAATAAGCGGGGTCTGTTGAATAGAGACGAGCTGTTAGACTACGTCGAATAATGAATTCAATGATTCAAAAAAAAAAAACTAAGAGATGTAGAAAATTACACAAAGAATCCAGGTTTCAAAGAAAAAAAAGGAGACAATGGGGATATGGCGAAATCGGTAGACGCTACGGACTTGATTGTATTGAGCCTTGGTATGGAAACCTGCTAAGTGGTAACTTCCAAATTCAGAGAAACCCTGGAATGAAAAATGGGCAATCCTGAGCCAAATCCCTTTTTTGAAAAACAAGTGGTTCTCAAACTAGAACCCAAAGGAAAAGGATAGGTGCAGAGACTCAATGGAAGCTGTTCTAACGAATCGAGGTGTAATTACGTTGTGTTGGTAGTGAAACTCCCTTTAATTTAAATTACTAAATTACAGAAAGAAGGGCTTTATACATCTAATACACACGTATAGATACTGACATAGCAAACGATTAATCACGGAACCCATACCATAATATAGGTTCTTTATTTATTTTTTAGAATGAAATTAGGAATGATTATGAAATAGAAAATTCTTAATTTTTTTAGAATTATTGTGAATCTATTCCACTCGAATATTGAGTAATCAAATCCTTCAATTCATTGTTTTGAGATATTTTTAAAATAGGATTAATCGGACGAGGATAAAGAGAGAGTCCCATTCTACATGTCAATACTGACAACAATGAAATTTCTAGTAAAAGGAAAATCCGTCGACTTTATAAGTCGTGAGGGTTCAAGTCCCTCTATCCCCAAACCCTCCTTTATTCCCTAACCTTAGTATTTATCCTCTTTTCTCTTTTATCAATGGGTTCAAGATTCTTTAGTTTTCTCATTCTACTCTTTCACAAAGGAGTGCAAAGAGAACTCAATAGATCTTATGCTATTCATTAAATAGATTTCTTTTTTATTAGAGTATCCGCAAAAAATCTCAATTATTAATTAAATTTTTAAGTATTATTAAGTAAGCCATCTACAATGCATAGGACTATCCCCCCATTTCCAAGGAATAATTTATGGATTTTTTAGTCCCTTTAATTGACATAGATGCAAATACTCTACTAGGATGATGCACAAGAAAGGGTCAGGATAGCTCAGTTGGTAGAGCAGAGGACTGAAAATCCTCGTGTCACCAGTTCAAATCTGGTTCCTGGCACAGAAAAAAAGGATCTACCGAATAGATATTGATACAAATATCTCGAGATGTATTGGGGTACATATTCATTAATAATCTAGATAGTATACACTAAGTAGATAAATCTCTAAACACTTCTTTTAAAATTTAAAAAAGGGTTAAAATCTCTGGCTCTTTATAGTATAGAAGGAGGTTAAATTAGGTGCTCTTTGCTTCGCTTCTTTTTTGCATTTCTTATTAATTTAGTATTCCCTATTCTGAAGAATATTTTTTTCTTGATACTTACTTTCCTAGTTGTTCTAAATAATATTCGCGGTACAAAGTTCGTGGTAAGAACTTCTTTATTGGAAAATAGAAATGAAACCCTTTTTTGATGAGTCTATCTGGACCTTTTTGTATAATAGGAAGTAATTAGAATATAATAGGTATTTCGTTTCGTCTAGGAACGGAATAGCAAAATATTCCGTGACTTGAATAAAATCACGAGTTGTGTTGTATAAGTGAACATGAATTTTTTACCATTCAATGAGCATCTTGTATTTCATAGAAATTAGGGGTTATATAGTCCTTACGTAAGGGCCAGCCTATCCAACTTTCAGGCATTAAGATACGTTTAAGGCGCGGATGATTATCATAAGAAATTCCCACCATATCATAAGATTCGCGTTCTTGAAAATCGGCACTTCTCCAAACCCAGAAGACAGACGGAATTCTAGGATTATCCTTTTGGGTAAAGACTTTTATGCATACTTCTTCTGGGTTATCTATACCATACTGTATTCTCGTAAGATGATACACGCTAGCTAAAGATCCACCAGGTGCTACGTCATAAGCACATTGGGAACGTAAATAATTGTAACCATATACATATAAAATGACAGCAATGGAATCCCAATCCCCTGCTTTTATTTGTAAAGTCTCTATTCCTCGGTGATCAAAGCCCAAAGATCTATGAACCACCTCATGTTTGACTAGCCAATTAGATAACCACCCCTGCTGCATTGTCTTGATCTCTCCCCCCCTTTGTATAAATATTTCACATTTCAATTGTAAGTTTGAAAGATTGCACCGCTCTTTCTTTTTCTGCACAAAAGAATCCCTCTTAATTCACTAATTTGGAGGAAGTTGCTGGACTTTTGGATTTGAAAATAGTTTCAGAAGATATATCTAAAGTAGATGGTGATTGATAGAGCAATTCTTGTTCGTAAGTTCCGGTATGAGTACTGCGCCGAACATAAAGTTTGTGACTGGTAGTAAAACATCGATTTTTCTTTTGACTTTGACATAGAGTTCGATCCTCAACAATTTCTCGCGATATCTTCTTACGAAGTTTTGTTAGGGCATCTATAACAGCCTCTGGTTTAGGTGGGCAACCCGGCAAGTAGACATCCACAGGAATTAACTTATCAACTCCTCGAACAGTACTATAGGAATCCGTACTGAACATTCCCCCTGTAATAGTACAGGCTCCCATAGCAATGACATATTTTGGTTCAGGCATTTGCTCATATAATCGCACTAAAGAGGGGGCCATTTTCATTGTTACCGTACCGGCTGTTAAAATTAGGTCCGCTTGCCTAGGACTTGATCTTGGTACCAATCCATAACGATCAAAGTCGAATCGTGAACCTATTAATGCAGCAAATTCAATGAAACAACAACTGGTACCATATAGAAGGGGCCATAAACTGGAGAGTCTTGACCAATTCGAAAGATCATTTGGTGTAGTTGAAATAACGGAATTGGAACTTGTTTGGTCAAGTAGCGGAAACTCAATCAAACTCATGACTGTCTCAATGGAATCTTTTCCTTCTTTTTTTTTTTTGTCTGAATATTCAGTTAAGACCATTCCAAGGCTCCTTTTCGCCATGCATAAACTAAACCAACAACTAGGATAAGCACGAAAATGAAAGCTTCAATAAAAACAGATACACCCAATACGTCAAAACTCATTGCCCAAGGGTAGAGAAAGACCGTTTCCACATCAAAAACAACAAAAACTAGCGCAAACATGTAATAGCGTATTCGGAATTGTAACCAAGCACCCCCCATGGGTTCTATACCCGATTCATAACTAGAAAGCTTCTCTGGTCCTTCATTAATCGGGGCTAAAAGCCCTGAAATCCAAAATACCAAAATAGGAATAAGGCTTGCTATTATTAGAAATGTCCAAAAAATATCATATTCGTGAAGCAGGAACATAAATGTACTCCCATTAATGTGGAATAGGCAGAACTGAAATTAGTCAATTCAGTTGGCATTGTCAATTTATCCAGAACTTCTCTCTTTTCCTCGGTGAAACAAGAATCTCTTTTGCTCAAATCAAAGAGCATTTACTTTAGCTTTTGTTTCTTTTGTACCATGTCTTCCTTAAGGATTCATCCAATGGAATCCCCACTCTCTTTCTTTTTGATTTCCATTCTATTTAGATATGGTATAGACCTAATTCTTATACAAGGAAAACTCTTTTGCTTCACTTTGTCTCGTTTTCTCTAGAATCTCTAGAAAAAAGAATTGCTCTATCCTTTATTTAAGGATAGTCAGAGACTATTAAATAAAAAAGAAAATACTTACTACTAATTAGATTAGAACCTAATTAAAGTAGGATTACTAATGTATGCAGCCTGATGAGGAATAATACTAATACTAAAAAAAAAAAAAAAAAGAACTCTATTTCAGAATTATGAATACAGAATATCCTGTTTTATTATTTACTCTTTCTTTTTTTTTTTTTTTTCTTTCGATTTTTTCTATTTAAAGTAGATCGATTTAGATAATCTAAATTTTTAGATAATGTATATTATAGTAATATACTTCAAACAAAATAGGAATTCGCAAAATGGAGAAAATCGTTTGGAGAAAATCGTTGCAGTCATTATAGGAAAGTCTAGGGCATATCCTATTTTATTTGAAGAAGGATGGAATTCAAATCAGATAAGGGATCTTTCCTTCTATTGATTTGATCTAAATTCTTTTTTCTTTTCCTGTCTCTATGATTTTTGATAAATCAGCCTATGGTATCTCTATTCTAGGGCGCAAGCGACCATCGAGTCTATAAACAAGTACTAATAAGAAAAAGAAAACTATACTAAATAAGGAAGAGAAAACTATACTAAAGAAAACATAGGATATCCATCCTAAAATCTAAAAAAAAAAGACATATATATTAGTAGGGCTATACGGATTCGAACCGTAGACCTTCTCGGTAAAACAGATCAAACGAATTATTATCAAAATGATTCGAACTGTTTCAAAGACCCAACATGCATTTTTCTGCATTGGGCTCTTTCATCAACTAATGTAAGGATCTGTTAATCCGCCATACTTTTTCTTTACGGAAAGATAATAAGATGGCTCCCTGTGCTCTGATTGATTTATTTGTATTATAATCTATCTAGGAGCAATACCAAAGTGTTTCAAAGGAGGATTACCTTGACTTAGGTCTGCCTCCGGCCTAAATTAAATCAACCTAAGTGAAATGGAGTCTCTATCGTTCCGCTGCAAGAGTTGACTATGAGACTTCATACACCTTAAAGTTCATAGAACGAAAAGAAGTTTTTTGGAGGCCCTTATCCTCATTATGCCTAGCATTGAGTGGGCTGGATATTTACCTTATCAACTAGCAAATCTCTAGGGGTTCTATTTGATTAGGCACCAGAATTGGCACCCGAATCGGACTGAACCGACTGTTTGTCAGGCTACTGTTCTCCTATTCTCTCGAATCCATGAAGTAAGACATTGATTTTGCAATAAGGTCAATTATGTTCATTGCATAATAAATTCCCTTGAAAAGCATTGGCGCACGTGTAAACGAGTTGCTCTACCGAACTGAGCTATAGCCCTTGTCAGAGATATCTTAACATATAGAGAATTTCTTGTCAAGATTAATATTCTGTAATGCTACAGAATATCCCTTTGATCTATTTACTATATACCATACCAATAATGATACCAATACCAATAATGGAGCCGTATTGCTTATAAAAAGGATTCGATCTATAATCGATCGAAGTAATGCGGCTTCTTTTGTGATGATAAATTGCCTACTTAACTCAGTGGTTAGAGTACTGCTTTCATACGGCGGGAGTCATTGGTTCAAATCCAATAGTAGGTAGGTAGGTAGAAAAATTACTAGATAGCATTGGACTTACTTCGCTTCGCTATCTAATAACTTTTTCTACCCTTCTTTCCTTTTTCGTTGTATCAACGAAACCTTTGGATTGTCTTCAATTGGATTGTCTTCAATTGGATGGGGGAATCCAATTGATAGCCTCGACTCGTATCCTAGCCCGTTTGAGAGCTAGCTTTGCTTCAACCAATTCTTTCGTACCCTCCGCTTTACTCAAGTTAGCTTCAGCTATTTCAAGTGCCTGTTGAGCTTCTTCTGGATCAATGTCACTACCCAGTTCTCCATCATTTCCTAAAATGATGATCTCATTATTAACTATTCTCGCAAAACCACTCCACAGAACCGCGGTTAACCATTGGTCGTTGAGAAGGCGTATTCTCAAAGGACCCATATCTACAGCTGTGTTAATGGGGGCGTGGTTTGGTAATACACCAATTTGGCCGCTATTAGTAGATAAAATGATTTCTTTCACTTCACAATCCAAAATAATTCGTTTAGGAGTCAGTACATAAAGATTTAATTTCATTTCTTCAATTTGTTCTCCTCTTCTAAATTTATAGCTTTCGTGCTAGCTTCATCGATGTTCCCCACCAAATAAAAAGCCTGTTCGGGTAGGCCATCTAATTCTCCGGAAAGGATTAGTTGAAACCCCCTAATTGTTTCTGCAAGACTAACATACTTTCCTGGAGAACCGGTAAAAACTTCTGCAACAAAGAACGGTTGTGATAAGAAACGCTCGATTTTTCGTGCTCTTGCTACAGTTAAACGATCCTCTTCCGATAATTCATCCAACCCAAGAATTGCAATAATGTCCTGAAGTTCCTTGTAACGCTGTAAAGTTTCTTTAACTCTTTGCGCAGTTTCATAATGGTCCTTGCCGACGATCCGAGGCTGTAACATAGTTGAGGTTGAATCTAAAGGATCTACTGCGGGATAAATACCCTTGGAAGCTAATCCTCTGGAAAGTACGGTAGTAGCGTCCAAATGTGCAAATGTTGTGGCAGGAGCAGGGTCGGTCAAATCGTCCGCAGGTACATAAACAGCTTGGATCGAAGTTATCGATCCCTTGTTGGTAGAAGTAATTCTTTCTTGTAAAGAACCCATTTCTGTACTAAGGGTAGGTTGATAACCCACTGCAGAGGGCATTCTCCCTAATAAGGCGGATACCTCCGATCCTGCTTGAACAAAACGAAAGATATTATCTATGAATAAAAGCACGTCTTGCTTATTAACATCTCGGAAATATTCTGCCATAGTTAGGGCAGTTAAACCAACTCTCATACGAGCTCCGGGCGGTTCATTCATTTGTCCATAGACTAGAGCTACCTTTGATTCCTCGATATTTTTTTCATTAATTACTCCAGATTCCTTCATTTCCATATAAAGATCATTTCCTTCACGAGTCCGTTCCCCTACTCCGCCAAATACGGATACCCCTCCATGGGCTTTAGCAATGTTATTGATTAATTCCATGATGAGTACTGTTTTACCTACTCCAGCCCCCCCAAATAGTCCGATTTTTCCTCCACGCCGATAAGGAGCTAAAAGATCGACCACCTTAATACCTGTTTCAAAGATAGATAATTTCGTATCTAACTCAATAAAGGCAGGCGCGGATCTATGAATAGGGAATGTTGCACTAGTATCTACAGGACCCAAATTGTCAATAGGCTCCCCAAGAACGTTAAAAATTCGTCCGAGAGTAGCTCCACCGACCGGAACACTAAGAGGAGCTCCCGTGTCAATCACTTCCATTCCTCTCATCAACCCATCTGTAGCACTCATAGCTACAGCTCTAACTCGATTATTTCCTAATAATTGTTGTACCTCACAAGTCACATTAATTTGCTTCTCGGCAGTGTCCCGACTCTTGACTATCAAAGCGTTATAAATATAAGGCAACTTGCCCGGGGGAAAAGTGATATCCAGCACGGGTCCAATAATTTGATCAATACGCCCTGCATTTTTTTCTTCAATTGTGGAAACCCCGGGACGCGAAGTAGTAGAATTGGTTCTCATAATTTTCACATAATTATAAAAAAAGGAATTTGTCGAAATTTTTCTTTTTTTTTCTTGTTGAATAATGCCAAATCAAATAAAAAAAATATCCAAAAATCAAAAAGTTAAAAGGAAATTAATTAGTTAATTCAATAAAAAAGAAAAGGGGACTAGCACTTGATTTCGTTGCCTAAGCGAATCCTATTCACTCGTTTACTCATGGAATGAGTCCGGTGGAAAGTTCAATCAATCTTTTTTTTGCTAGACATTTTGCTTTTTGTCAAGGATCTTTGCCTCCTCTACTTTCCTGTCTAGGACTTCGATATACAAAATATATACTACTGTGAAGCATAGATTGCTGTCAACAGAGAATTTTCTTAGTATTTATTAGGTAATTAGATTCAAAATAAGAAGGGGGCCTATTAAGATAAGAACTTATAAAATTGTAAAATAAGGATTAAGGGATTAGTTTGGGTTGCGCTATATCTATCAAAGAGTATACAATAATGATGGATTTGGTGAATCAAATCTATGGTTTAATAATGAACCATGTTAACTTACCATAACAACAACTCAATTCCTATTGAATTCCTATAGGATAGAACGTACACAGGGTGGACGCATTATATATGAATATGAATGAAACATATTCATTAACTTAAGCATACTCCCTTTTTTTATTTAATGAGTTGATATTAATTGAATATTTTTTTTCAGATTTTTGCAAAGGTTTCATTTACGCTTAGTCCATATCGAGTAGACCCTGTCATTGTGAGAATTTTTAATTAATGAGTTGTAGGGAGGGACTTATGTCACCACAAACAGAAACTAAAGCAGGTGTTGGATTTCAAGCTGGTGTTAAAGATTATAAATTGACTTACTACACCCCGGAATACGAAACCAAGGATACTGATATCTTGGCAGCATTCCGAGTAACTCCTCAGCCCGGGGTTCCGGCTGAAGAAGCAGGGGCTGCAGTAGCTGCGGAATCTTCTACTGGTACATGGACAACTGTTTGGACTGATGGACTTACCAGTCTTGATCGTTACAAAGGACGATGCTATCACATCGAACCCGTTCCTGGGGAAGACAGTCAATATATCTGTTATATAGCTTATCCATTAGATCTATTTGAAGAGGGTTCTGTTACTAACATGTTTACTTCCATTGTGGGTAACGTATTTGGTTTCAAAGCCCTACGTGCTCTACGTTTGGAGGATCTACGAATTCCTCCTGCTTATTCAAAAACTTTCCAAGGTCCGCCTCATGGTATCCAAGTTGAAAGGGATAAATTGAACAAGTATGGTCGTCCTTTATTGGGATGTACTATTAAACCAAAATTGGGATTATCCGCAAAAAATTATGGTAGAGCGTGTTATGAGTGTCTACGCGGTGGACTTGATTTTACCAAAGATGATGAAAACGTAAACTCACAACCATTTATGCGCTGGAGAGACCGTTTTGTCTTTGTTGCCGAAGCAATTTATAAAGCCCAAGCCGAAACCGGCGAAATCAAGGGGCATTACTTGAATGCGACTGCAGGTACATGCGAAGAAATGATTAAGAGAGCTGTATTTGCGAGGGAATTAGGGGTTCCTATTATAATGCATGACTACATAACTGGAGGATTCACCGCAAATACGAGTTTGGCTCATTATTGCCGCGACAACGGCCTACTTCTTCACATTCACCGAGCAATGCATGCAGTTATTGATAGACAGAAAAATCATGGTATGCATTTCCGTGTATTAGCTAAAGCATTGCGTATGTCTGGGGGAGATCATATCCATTCCGGTACAGTAGTAGGTAAGTTAGAAGGGGAACGCGAAATGACTTTAGGTTTTGTTGATTTATTACGCGATGATTATATTGAAAAAGATCGTTCTCGCGGTATCTTTTTCACGCAGGATTGGGTATCCATGCCAGGTGTTATACCGGTGGCTTCAGGGGGTATTCATGTTTGGCATATGCCAGCTCTGACCGAAATCTTTGGGGACGATTCTGTATTACAATTTGGTGGAGGAACTTTAGGACATCCTTGGGGAAATGCACCAGGTGCAGCAGCTAATCGGGTGGCTTTAGAAGCCTGTGTACAAGCTCGTAACGAAGGACGCGATCTTGCTCGTGAAGGTAATGAAATTATCCGAGCAGCTTGCAAATGGAGTCCTGAACTAGCCGCAGCTTGTGAAGTATGGAAAGCGATCACATTCGACTTCAAGCCAGTAGATACCATTGATTAAGTAGATAAAACTAGAAATAAACAAGGTCTAAATAAAAAAGAAGCGAAATAGAAAGAGAAAAAAGGAGTTACGAAATGCAGTAATTCTTCTTTATTCTTCGAATTGATTGCAATTAAATTTGGCTCGATCTTTTAAAAGATCGAGCCAAATTTAAATATATCTTGATACGATCATGAGACTTGACAAATCGAGATTCTTCTATTCTATGTATCTAGAATACAGAAAGGTATAATACAATAAACAAATACAAATCAAAATAGAGTATTATCATAGGATAATGGAACCAAATACGCAGTATTTACAGAAAAAAGTTTTCGTTTATTGGGAAAGAATCAATATACTTTTAATGTCGAATCGGGATTCACTAAGACAGAAATAAAGCATTGGGTCGAGCTCTTCTTTGGTGTTAAGGTAGTAGCTGTGAATAGCCATCGACTGCCCGGAAAGGGTAGAAGAATGGGACCTATTCTGGGACATACAATGCATTACAGACGTATGATCATTACCCTTTAACCGGATATTGTATTCCACTTCTACTTTAAAAATTTTAATTAAAGGGTATTCTGAAAGAGGTATTTTTTTCATTTTCACAATTGCTTTATTTTGAATCCAATTTGAAGTTTGATTAGAAAGATAGAAAGGCCATTAAAATGGAAAAAGAAAAATCAAATTATCCATTCCATTCATTTTTTTAGAGATATAGAATACTTTTATAGATAAATAATACTAACTAAAGTATTCTATAAAAAATCTTTATTTTGCAAACTCAAAAATACAATAAATAGTCAATATTCCTTAGAATAGATATACTTAATTATATCATAAGAATCTTAAGATATATTTTGAATAGATAGAAATAGTAAATTGGAATTGAGACACCTATTCTATGACAGATTTAAACTTACCCTCTATTTTTGTGCCTTTAGTAGGCTTAGTATTTCCGGCAATTGCAATGTCTTCTTTATTTCTTTATGTGCAGAAAAAAAAGATTGTCTAGAATCGACGGGACCAAATTTGCTTAATGTATTTCCAGGATCATAATACAAATATTTTTTAGTGTTTTAGTGTAAGTAATATATTAATATGATAGGGTGGGTATGTAGCTCTTTCTACACACAAATGAAAAAATGCAGATATAGGCTACGAGCATAAATGCATACATATGCGTAGCCGAGTATAGCGAGTTTTTTTAAGTGGATCGAGGAATTTTTTTGAATAGAAAGTCAATGTATCTAACCAATTATTTCACAGGAGTACTAGCAGCTGAAGGCGATTTCAGAATCAAAAAAGTAAAGTCAAAATCATTTAGCTTATTCTCTCAATTTCAATTAACCGCTGCTGGATTTAGTATATCTAATATGAATTGGCGATCAGAACACATATGGATAGAACTTCTAAAAGGTTCTCGAAAAAGAAGTAATTTTTTCTGGGCCTGTATTCTTTTTCTAGGTTCATTAGGATTCTTAGCGGTTGGGGCTTCCAGTTATCTTGGTAAGAATATGATATCCGTATTTCCATCTCAACAAATTCTTTTTTTTCCACAGGGGGTCGTGATGTCTTTCTACGGAATCGCCGGCCTATTCATTAGCTCCTATTTGTGGTGCACTATTTTGTGGAATGTAGGTAGTGGTTATGACCGATTTGATAGAAAAGAGGGAATAGTGTCCATTTTTCGTTGGGGATTCCCTGGAATAAAACGTCGCATCTTCCTTCGATTCCTTGTGCGGGATATCCAATCAATTAGAATTCAGGTTAAAGAGGGTCTTTATCCTCGTCGTATCCTTTATATGGAAATACGTGGGCAGGGGGTCATTCCCTTGACTCGTACTGATGAGAAGTTTTTTACTCCACGAGAAATGGAACAAAAAGCTGCCGAATTGGCCTATTTCTTGCGCGTACCAATTGAAGTATTTTGAGTACCAATTGCAATTTTAAAATTGCAATTAAATTGTAAGGGTATTTTGAGTATTTATCTAAAGCAAGGAACAACCAAGGATAAGAGAAAATTGCTTCTGATTTGTTTTGTCCAAGTGAGATATATGGCCTAATATTCTTCCCTTTTCATATGAAAGAAAGGGCTTTTTTTATTCTATTTCTCTATTCCACTCCATTTAGATCTAAGAAAGAACCCAATACAATGAAATTCCCCTAGTATACAAAAAGAGAAATAGATACAAATACAAGGTCTCAACCTTGTTATAGAATTAAAAAAAAAAAAAAAGAAATATTATATAGAGTCAGCGAATGAAGCGGATTCATTAACAACTCAATTTACAGATAAAAAATGAAAAAAAAGAAAGCATTGCCTTCTTTCCTATATCTTGTATTTATCGTACTTTTGCCCTGGGGAGTCTCTTTCTCTTTTAACAAATGTCTGGAACTTTGGATTAAGAATTGGTGGAATACCAGGCAACCTGAAACTCTCTTAACGGATATTCAAGAGAAAAGGATTCTAGAAGGATTCATAGAATTAGAAGAGCTTTTTCTCTTGGACGAGATGATAAAAGAGAAACCGAAGACACATGTACAAAAACCTCCTATAGGAATACACAAGGAAATAATACAATTGGCCAAAATAGATAATGAGGACCATCTCCATATCATTTTGCATTTCTCAACAAATATAATCTGTTTGGCTATTCTAAGTGGTTCTTTTTTTCTGGGTAAAGAGGAACTTGTCATTTTGAATTCTTGGGTTCAGGAATTCTTCTATAACTTAAATGACTCAATAAAAGCTTTTTTTATTCTTTTAGTTACGGATTTTTTTGTTGGATTTCATTCCACCCGCGGTTGGGAACTACTAATTCGTTGGGTCTACAACGATCTTGGATGGGCTCCTAACGAGCTAATTTTCACTATTTTTGTTTGTAGTTTTCCTGTGATTCTAGACACGTGTTTAAAATTTTGGGTGTTTTTTTGTTTAAATCGTCTATCTCCTTCGCTTGTAGTCATTTATCATTCAATTAGTGAAGCATAATTGGCTTTTCTAATTATTAATAAAATTAGCATTTTTCTTCCTTTAGAAAGAAAGCCTTTTTTCTTTTTAGCAAAATTCTTTCCATTTCTAACTGTTCAAGGTATTCATCATTCCAGTACAACTGTTGCAGTAGAATGACAACAGACTTGTGTATAGGGAACTAGATTAACTTAGCTACCTATCTAATTTATTGTAGAAATTCCGGGATCCACGATTGGACATGGAAAATAGAAATACTTTTTCTTGGTTAAAGGAACAGATGATTCGATCGATTTCTGTATCGATAATGATATACGTAATAACTCGGGCATCTATTTCAAATGCATATCCCATTTTTGCGCAGCAGGGTTATGAAAACCCGCGGGAAGCAACTGGACGAATTGTATGTGCCAACTGCCATTTAGCTAATAAGCCCGTGGATATTGAAGTTCCCCAAGCTGTGCTTCCCGATACTGTATTTGAAGCAGTTCTTCGAATCCCTTATGATATGCAGCTGAAACAAGTTCTTGCTAATGGGAAAAAGGGAGGGTTGAATGTGGGTGCTGTTCTTATTTTGCCTGAGGGATTCGAATTAGCGCCGCCCGACCGTATTTCTCCTGAGTTGAAAGAAAAGATAGGAAATCTCTCTTTTCAGAGTTATCGTCCCGATAAAAAAAATATTCTTGTGATAGGCCCTGTTCCCGGTAAGAAATATAGTGAAATTGTCTTTCCCATTCTTTCCCCCGATCCCGCTACAAAAAAAGATGTTCATTTCTTAAAATATCCCATATATGTAGGGGGAAACCGAGGAAGGGGACAGATCTATCCCGATGGTAACAAGAGTAACAATACAGTTTATAATGCTACGTCAACGGGTATAGTAAAAAAAATACTACGTAAAGAAAAAGGGGGATATGAAATATCCATAGTTGATGCGTCGGATGGGCGCCAAGTGATTGATATTATACCTCCAGGGCCAGAACTTCTTGTTTCAGAGGGAGAATCAATCAAGCTTGATCAACCATTAACAAGCAATCCTAATGTGGGAGGGTTTGGTCAGGGGGATGCAGAAATAGTGCTTCAGGATCCATTACGCGTCCAAGGCCTTTTGTTCTTTTTCGCATCTGTTATTTTAGCACAAGTCTTTTTGGTTC